ACATATTGTCTAGTTCCTTACCGTACCACGTTAATTACCAATTATTGGTTATTGAGATTCCTAGGCAAGGCGGATTAATATTTAGGGATAGATATTACCTCTCTTTTTAACCTTTCAAAAAAAATAAAATTCAAATGATTGAAGTCTTTCTATTTGGAATCGTCTTAGGTCTAATTCCTATTACTTTGGCTGGATTATTCGTAACCGCCTATTTACAATACAGACGTGGTGATCAGTTGGACCTTTGATTAATTAACATCTATTTTTTTAACTGACCCCCTCCCTTCTTTAATTTAAGAAGAGGGGGAGGTCAGGGTCAAATTCAGATTGCTGTTCAATTATTTCAGTTCAGTGTGTATGGTTTTAGATCTAAGACGACAAGAGCGGAATCACGCTCTGTAGGATTTGAACCTACGACATTGGGTTTTGGAGACCCACGTTCTACCGAACTGAACTAAGAGCGCTTTCTTATCACAACGAAAAAGGATGGAAATAAGGAGATTCCTTTTTTTTCCCCAACAATTCTTGTATGTGTATACTATCATATATCATAAAATCAAAATTTATGTATGTCAAAAGGAAATCGATCTAAAAAAAAAAAGGATCTCGCGTTACTGCTGCTCTGAGCGGTAATTGGTAGGGATGACAGGATTTGAACCCGTGACATTTTGTACCCAAAACAAACGCGCTACCAAGCTGCGCTACATCCCTTTCAATTGGTCTACAATATCATTGTAAAGAATCCCTGTCTTGTTTTCCACATTCTTATTTTTTTATTCCCTCTAGTGATATGCAAAATGGAGCTTGCCTTTTCTTGTTTTTGGTCTCATATCATATACCATATAATAATAATAAATTATTATTTTTCTTGGGAATTCGCAGGCGTAAAGTGACCCATTTTCTGTTTTAAGAAAAAAAAAAGAAAATAAAATCTTCTATACCGAATCATTGCGCATTTCAATTTGAATTAGGGATTCCGCGCACAAATACAAGTGGCTTTTAACTACATATACATCTCTTACCATAATATATTCCAATAGGGAATACAAAAACAAAAAAGAAGGAGGATTTTCAATGCGAGATCTAAAAACATATCTTTCCGTGGCACCGGTACTAAGTACTCTATGGTTCGGGTCTTTAGCAGGGTTATTGATAGAAATCAACCGTTTATTCCCCGACGCATTGACATTTCCTTTTTTTTCATTCTAGTTATTGAACTGGAACGGGGTGAAGAAGATTAGAGCTAGAATCGAATATTTGTGACTAATCTCTCTTTCCCCTCTTTTCGTTTTTTTGTTTTACAATTAGCTAGATAGAATAAAGAAGGAAAGCGAAAGAAAAAAGGTGGCTTCAATCTCAGCGAAACCCGGGTTCAGGCTCCGATTAAATTAATTATCCAGTTAAAAGCAAATAGACAGGTAAAAGAAAACGGAAATCGAAATATGGCTCGGGTAAGAGTATCCTCCACTACAAGATCCTTAAATGAAATACTGGACTGCGATTTAGCAATATAGTTAGAAATTCTTGTATTACTTATTATTTCCTATTTATTTACTATATTGATTGCAATAAAATCTTTATTTCATAAGTTTTTTTGAGTGGTTAGCAACTTCTATTTTTTTGTCCCGTGCTTCTTATTCGTTTCGGGTCGGAAAATGGAAAAGTTGGGTGAATCAAAAACCCCAAGGAGGTTCATGGCCAAGGGTAAAGAGGTCCGAGTAAGGGTTATTTTGGAATGTACTAGTTGTGTTCGAAACGGTGTTAATAAGGAATCAAGGGGTATTTCCAGATATATTACTCAAAAGAATCGACACAATACACCCAGTCGATTGGAATTGAGAAAATTCTGTCCCTATTGTTACAAGTATACACTTCATGGGGAGATAAAAAAATAGATAGAGTCAAACCGCGTGCTTTTGTGTCACCCTTCCAAGGAACATGAAAAAATAATCTAGATATATATCTAGATTATTTCATATATTTAAATAAAAACAAATAAATAAATCTAGACAAACCAAATCCTCTAATTGATTCTATAAATCATTTTTGGATTTCATCGAAATGGGATTTTAGGGATAAGGAATAAACAAATTATGGATAAAACCAAGCGACTCTTTCTTAAATCCAAGCGATCTTTTCGTAGGCGTTTGCCCCCGATCCAATCGGGGGATCGAATTGATTATAGAAACATGACTTTAATTAGTCGATTTCTTAGTGAACAAGGAAAAATATTATCTAGACGGGTGAATAGATTGACCTTAAAAGAACAACGATTAATTACTATTGCTATAAAACAAGCTCGTATTTTATCTTCGTTACCTTTTCTTAATAATGAGAAACAATTTGAAAGAAGTGGGTTGACCGCTAGACCTCCCGGTCTTCGAACCAGAAAAAAATAGGCTTACTCTTCAATTAAATCAAAATTCCAATCCGAACTCAAACACAGATGGATGTTTTGTTCAAAAAATCTGCGAAACAGCCGTTCCGTAAGAAAAAAAAAAGAATTGGGAAAGAAGAAAAAAATCAATCTTTTTTTTTATTGAGCGTGTTCGCTCATTTTGACGACTTTATCATATTATTTCTACTCTACCTTCCTCTTACTGGAGTTCATTCTCCAGAGAACTCCGTTTAAAAATTCTAATGGATTCCTTCCAATTTCCTTATTTTATAATCTCATTGGAAATCATATAAAGACAATTCCTATTTGATATAGCTATTTGTGCAAGTATCTTACGATTAAGAACCAGCTGCGCCTTATACAGATTGTATATTAATCTACTATAACTATAGGATACCCGAATTTCGCGAATTACTGCATTTATTCGGGTGATCCACAAACGACGAAAATCCCTTTTTTTCCTATCTCTATCGCGATGAGCCGAAACCAAAGCTCTTATTTTCTGTTGAGTAATTGTTCGGCTAAGTCGTGAATGAGCCCCGCGAAAGCTTGATACAAATAAACGCATTTTTGTTCTACGTCTCCGAGCTATATATCCTCGTCTAATTCTGGTCATTGAATAAATGAAACTTTGATGAATAACTAATTGATTTCCTTTCTTTCAGTTATTCTTTTCCCTTTCCTAGTCTATTAATAACAAAACGGACTCTTCCAATTTATAAAATCAAAATTCCAATGGCTTTTGCTACTCTAACCTTCCCGACCACGCTTTTACCTTTTGTCGAGGCATTGGAAAGAAAATAGTAAAAAAAAATAAAGTAGTAAATAGATAAAGAAATTGTGGGTTCCGTCGTCTCTATGATTACTTCTTAAACGGTGAGGCCCTCTCTATACACCGGAGCCACTTCCTTCATTTAATCAATTCTATTGGTAACTTGTACAGTTACCACTCTTCGGCTCTACCCATGAATTTTCTAGTAATAGGTCTTTCATAACGAGATAGACCTTATACAGTAACGGTATTTAATTATGAAGATTGGTGGGGTAGCTGACCTTGTTAGTCCGTTCTTGCAAGAGTAGAAAGCTAATCTTTCTGCTTTTTTATCGTATTTCCCCCGCTTAATGGATAACTATTTGTTACCAATGGGGAATTCTTTCTCACCTTAAATTGCAAATTGAGGCGGTGGAATTTGCGCCAGTGGAAACCATACATTTCATACACAATAGAAAGATATGATAGATCGATCTTTTTTTAGATAGTGAATGGAGTTCTTCTTCTTCTATTCTATCCGATTCACAGGTACTGATCATTGATACTTAAAAAAGGTTTTCTTTCTTTTGTTTTGTCTCAGCCCATGATTGAAACGAGTCGCACATACACCCTTGTACATGTTCCTCGGCGCTGAGGGCATCCCCGCAGAGCGGGGGATTTGGTAACGTTTCTGATTGGCTGTCTTGGGTTTCTAATAAGTTGTTTAATAGTTGGCATGCTGAATTATCCATTATGGGCTGGTTTAGATCGATCCTAACCGGATGATTCTGAATTTCTTCTGTTTATGTTTAATAGAATATTAAACCCTTAAGAAGTGACTGCTATGTTTTATCCAACCGCTACAAGATCAACAAGTCCATGAGCTTGGGCTTCTGTTGCTGACATAAAAGTATCCCTTTCCATGTCTTCGGATACAACCCATAAGGGCTTGCCCGATCTTTGTACATAAACCATTGTAAGGATTTCGCGCAGTCTCAGTAGTTCTTCCGTATCCAGGATAAATTCTCCCGTTTGTGCCCCATAAAAAGCGCCAATAGGTTGATGGATCATGACCCTGATGATATATTATAACATAATAAAAGGTTCCTCTATCTCGCACGATTCGGCGAGGGGAAGAGATAAAGAAAAAGATAGAATTGAACAACCGTACGGGCATTTTTTCGCATTGCATACGGCTCGCCAATGGAATTTGCTTTTTACCCTTCATCAAACAAGGATAAAAGGGGGGTTCTATTATACCCAGATGGGTAAATGATCCAATTACCACCCTTCTTTTTTTTTGAGGAGTTCAAAAATACTATGATGGCTCCGTTGCTTTATATATTTATTTCGTTTGTGATTCAGCAATCCCAAAGTTTCTTTTTTTTTTTTCATTTTTTTTTTTTCAAATAAAAAAAGAAATAAATCAAAAATAATCTTATTTTTTGATTTTCGTACTCTTTCATACCATAAATCTTGTTAAGAACCTTCCGGCGTGAAAAAGGTTTGTGGCGCTGCAATAGGCCTCCGATAGGTAAGATAAACTCGGAATACCCCCTCTTTATCTCATACTACTGCTTCGATACATAATCAAATATTTTGAAAAAAAAAAACACTCAAAATTTTCATATCGAATTCGAAGTGCCATGCTATTATTACTTAATATTAAGAATTCATATGGCGAAGGCATAGTCTTCTTTTTTCTCTCAAATAAAAAACTCATTGGCGCCAAGCGTGAGGGAATGCTAGACGTTTGGTACTTGCTCCTGCGGCCAGTAGAAAAGACCCCATGGAGGCGGCCAATCCCATGCATATTGTCTGTACATCGGGTCGCACAAATTGCATAGTATCATAAATAGCTATCCCCGGTATTACCCATCCGCCAGGAGAGTTGATAAATAAATACAAATCCTTGGTCTCGTTCTCTATACTGAGATATACCATAATACCAATAAGTTGATTCGAGATATCGCTCTCAACCATTTGACCCAAAAAAAGTAATCTTTCTCGATAAAGTCGGTTGATTAGGATAAAACAGTATCCCTTCGGAGCCGTACAGGCATCTTTTGATGCATACGGTTCAACAAAACTTGCGAAAAACAAATCAATGTGTAGCTCCTAGCCCCTTTCCTTTCTTTTTTCCTCGCGGGCTCCTTCTATCGAGGGGGCTTTTCTTCCGGTTTTCAAGAACGATGAGTTTAGCCGGTTTCCTAGACCTATAATATTCTACTATAAAAAAGCAATTCACTAAACTTATCGACTTATCGAACTAACTTTTCATTGATGTATTTTTTCATCGAGATCCGATCCAAAAATCACGATGCCATTTTCTTGTTCCTGAATTGAATGGGCTTCTTCCATTTTTTTAGGTTTATGCTCTACTCCGAGTAAGGATTCGCCCGATTTTGATTTGCACATATAGGACAAATGACCCCAATACCACGTCTCTTTTTTGCTACGACTTCCCCCTTTTTTTAATTCATTTCTTTCATGTCTTCCGCCAAATATTTGACATATTCATCATATTTAGTATTCCGTTGATTAACAGTTTGAGATCGCTTTTCGAATAAAGGAATCGTTTATGATATAAGTAATAATCATAGATATATTACCAATTGGGTTTTTCTAAACGGAGCCTGGATACCTCATTTTATTGGTCCAGCCAAGACGACCATAAAATTTATTTATTGCTAATATGAATCTGGATGCTTCCTCACGAAATAGATCTAATTGCACTTCATTGCATTTCACGCTACAAATTTTTGATAATTCAAATTCAATCAATTTTTTGGGCGAAACAGAGGATATCTCGATCGGGGGAGAGAACGGGGAAATCCCATATGACCCAATAGATCTGACAAGTCGCACTATATGTCAACCCAAGATGGATGCTTGTCCCCGGGACTTCGATAAGGTACTTTTGGAACACCAATAGGCATAAAATGAAAGAAAAAAGAATTAAGTACTCTAGTTCACTTTGATGTGGAAGCGTAATAATGGGCTTCTTGTCTTAATACTAATGGCCGTTATCTTAGTTTATACATAGATTGACGAAGTTCATAAAATAAAGGAAAATTCTTACGAATAAGTCTTTTGAATGATGACCAAATATGGATACATTCGCTCATAGAAAAGGGAATCAACCCCCATTGCGTATTGGTACTTATCGAGTATAGAATAGATCTGCTTCTCTTTTTTCCTACGAACCGAACTCTTCCATTATTACTAAAAGAATAGAACAAATATTAATATTAATCCCTTTTTCGAGATAATCCCCTGAAAAAAGGGGTACATAGCATAGTTTTTTTCAATGCAATAAAGTTACATAGTGTCTATTTTTTATTAATAAAGGGGTAGTCCCATGGGTTTGCCTTGGTATCGTGTTCATACCGTCGTATTGAATGATCCCGGTCGTTTGATTGCTGTCCATATAATGCATACAGCCCTGGTTGCGGGTTGGGCCGGTTCAATGGCTCTATATGAATTAGCTGTTTTTGATCCCTCCGATCCAGTTCTTGATCCAATGTGGAGACAAGGCATGTTCGTTATACCCTTCATGACTCGTTTAGGAATAACCGATTCATGGGGTGGTTGGAGTATTACAGGGGGGACGGTAACGAATCCGGGTATTTGGAGTTACGAAGGTGTAGCGGGGGCACATATTGTGTTTTCCGGCTTGTGCTTCTTGGCAGCTATCTGGCATTGGGTGTATTGGGATCTAGCAATATTTGTTGATGACCGTACAGGAAAACGTTCTTTGGATTTGCCTAAAATCTTTGGAATTCATTTATTTCTCTCCGGAGTGGCTTGCTTTGGTTTTGGGACATTTCATGTAACAGGATTGTATGGTCCTGGAATATGGGTGTCTGACCCGTATGGACTAACTGGAAAGGTACAATCTGTAAATCCAGCATGGGGTGTGGAAGGTTTTGATCCTTTTGTTCCAGGAGGAATAGCCTCTCATCATATTGCGGCAGGGACATTGGGCATATTAGCAGGCTTATTCCATCTCAGTGTCCGCCCGCCGCAACGCTTATACAAAGGATTACGTATGGGCAATATTGAAACCGTTCTTTCCAGCAGCATCGCTGCTGTCTTTTTTGCAGCGTTTGTTGTTGCTGGAACTATGTGGTATGGGTCAGCAACTACCCCCATCGAATTATTTGGTCCCACCCGTTATCAATGGGATCAGGGATACTTTCAGCAAGAAATATATCGAAGAGTCAGTGCTGGACTAGCCGAAAATCAAAGTTTATCAGAAGCTTGGTCTAAAATTCCTGAAAAATTAGCTTTTTATGATTACATCGGAAATAATCCTGCGAAAGGGGGATTATTCAGAGCGGGTTCAATGGATAACGGGGATGGAATAGCTGTCGGGTGGTTAGGACACCCTATATTTAGAGATAAAGAAGGGCGTGAACTTTTTGTACGTCGTATGCCTACTTTTTTTGAAACATTTCCAGTTGTTTTGGTAGACGGAGATGGAATTGTTCGAGCCGACGTTCCTTTTCGAAGGGCAGAATCGAAGTATAGTGTCGAACAAGTAGGTGTAACCGTTGAGTTCTATGGTGGCGAGCTGAATGGCGTGAGTTATAGTGATCCTGCTACTGTGAAAAAATATGCTAGACGTGCTCAATTGGGTGAAATTTTTGAATTAGATCGTGCTACTTTGAAATCCGATGGTGTTTTTCGTAGCAGCCCAAGGGGCTGGTTTACTTTTGGACACGCTTCATTTGCTCTGCTTTTCTTCTTCGGACACATTTGGCATGGTGCTCGAACCTTGTTCAGAGATGTTTTTGCTGGTATTGACCCGGATTTGGATGCTCAAGTGGAATTTGGAGTATTCCAAAAACTTGGAGATCCAACTACAAGAAGACAAGTAGTCTGATGCAGCATTGCTCTGCTATTTTGGGTTTCTCGCTTCTGCTTTTATTTTCGATTTGTGCTTTTTAAATAAGGTATAAGGTACTGGAGAAATCTGGATTTAAATCGCCGCCCTTTTTGATTCTTTTTTTTCTTTAATCCGGGGGATGATCCCAAATAAACAGGTATGGAAGCTATAATTGGAAACCACGATCGAATTTATGGAAGCATTGGTTTATACATTCCTCTTAGTCTCGACTCTAGGGATCATTTTTTTCGCTATCTTTTTTCGAGAACCGCCTAAAGTTCCAACTAAAAAAACAAAATGATTTTTTTTTATCTCAATTGAAGTAATGGGCCTCCCAATATTGGGAGGCCCATTACTTCTACTTCAACTAGTCCCCGTGTTCCTCGAATGGATCTCTTAGTTGTTGAGAGGGTTGCCCAAAAGCGGTATATAAGGCGTACCCAGTAAAACTTACAAGTAACCCAGATATAGAGATGGCGACTAGGGTTGCTGTTTCCATTATTATAGAATTTCAAGACCACACTGGATCCATGATAAGATCGTTTATTTACAACGGAATGGTATACAAAGTCAACAGATCTCAATCAATACAAAATAGGATTTATGGCTGCACAAACAGTTGAGGGTAGTTCTAGAGCTCGTCCAAAAAGAACTTCTGCAGGGGGGTTGTTGAAACCCTTGAATTCGGAATATGGTAAAGTAGCTCCTGGATGGGGAACTACTCCTTTGATGGGTGTCGCAATGGCTTTATTTGCGGTATTCCTATGTATTATTTTGGAGATTTATAATTCGTCCGTTTTACTGGACGGAATTTCACTGAATTAGAATGAAATTTCCAAGAACCACAAAATACTACCTTTTAAATAAGCATTTAGGTATCAGATTTTGATTTTAGTTGATTGGTAGTTCGACCGCGAATTTTTTATTTCTGTATTTCCGGAATATGAGTGTGCGACTTGTTCGAATTGATCCTATTGATAGTACAGAGCATAGGTCTGTCGTCTTGATCGAGATGGTTTTACCCCGTCGGATATTCATTCTAGTATCTGGAGCACGGAATATATGAAATAGATCACGGAGTATTCGAACTATGATTCATACTTAATATTCAGACCCCTTGGCCGGATTCAAAAAATTTTTCCAAAGAAAAAATTTTCAATTGCAAGATTTTTCTTCTTTCAAATTCCCCATTTCTGCTTTTATTTTACTCAAAGCACAAAATGATGATCCAAGGGTTCTTACTCATGGAATCTTTGGACGTAGTTTGAAGGTTTTATTGAATCATCGTGGTTCTAGTATGAATCTGAGGTTTCAATTGATTCATAGGGTCTTAACAAGAAAATTCCTATCAATAATAAAGAAAACAAAAGTAAAGCTGCATTACATACAACTCAAAATAACAAATCAAAGAAAATGAAATAGGTAAATAGCAGATTCAAGAGGCCTGTAACGATCAACATAAAGATAAGCGAGTCGACTTGATTTTTTGGCATTCTAATTATAACCACAAAGAATAGCTTTCTGATTTTTATTCTTTCGTATTTTTAGATAAGATTGAATCAAAAAATTAAGAAGTTTCCAATTTTCTATTCCATACCAGTATTGGGGTGGTTTTGTTTGAGCCGATGAAATTCTCATATACGGTTCTCAGAGGGGAGTTCTCTTGGTTTACCTATCTCAATAAAGTCTACGATTGGTTCGAAGAACGTCTCGAGATTCAGGCGATTGCAGATGATATAACTAGTAAATACGTTCCTCCTCATGTCAACATATTTTATTGTCTGGGAGGAATTACGCTCACTTGTTTTTTAGTACAAGTAGCTACAGGGTTTGCTATGACTTTTTACTACCGCCCGACCGTTACTGAGGCTTTTGCCTCCGTTCAATACATAATGACGGAAGTTAACTTCGGGTGGTTAATTCGATCGGTTCATCGATGGTCGGCAAGTATGATGGTCCT